AAGATGATTTTTGTTTTTTAACAGTTTGGGGAATGGAAACTGAACTTCCCTTTTGTTCGTCCCGAAAACGACTTCCCTTTTTTAAACCGATCTTAAAGGAATTTGAAAAAAAAATTGGAAAATGTAAAAAGAAGTATTTTCGAGTTCTAACAGTTTTCAAAGGAAAAACAAAATTACTTCGAAAAGTTTCAAAAGAAACAAAAAAATGGGTTATCAAAAGTGTTATTTTTATAAAAAAAATACTAAAAAAACTTTCCAAAGTAAATCCAATTCTATTATTTAGATTAAGAGAAGTAGGAGTATATGCATCAAGCGAAATTAAAGAAGAAAAAGATTCCATAAGAAGCAATCAGATAATTCACGAATCATTTAGTCAAATTGCATCTCCGAGTTGGACAAATTCTTCATTGACAGAAAAAAAGATGAAGGATTTGACTGATAGAACAAGTACAATTCGAAATCAAATAGAAAGAATCACAAAAGATAAAAAAAAAGTAACTCCAAGAATAAATAATCTTAGTCCTACAAGTTATAATGCTAAAAGGTTCGAAAAACGGGAAATATTAAAAAGAACGAATGCTCAATTAATCTATAAATTACTCCCCCTTTTAAAATTTTTCATTGAAAAAATATACACAGCTCTATTTTTATCTATCATTAATATTCCCAGAATAAATACAGAACTTTTTCTTAAATTAACAAAACAAATTATTGATAAATCCATTTACAATAATGAAAGAAAACAAGAAAAAATTAATAAAAAAAATAAAACTCCAATTCCGTTTATTTCGACTATAAAAAAGCCACTTGATAATATTAGTAATATTAAAATAAATTCACATTTTTTTTATGACTTATCCTACGTGCCACAAGCATATGTATTTTACAAATTATCACAAATCCAAGTTAGTAACTCGTTAAGACCTGTTGTTCAATATCAAGGAATCCCCCCTTTTCTTAAGCCTAAAATAAAGGATTCTTTTGAAACACGAGGAATGTTTCATTCAAAATTAGCAGATAAAAAACTTCCGAGTTATGAAATGAATCCATGGAAAACCTGGTTACGAGGACATTATCAATACCATTTATCTCAGATTAGATGGTCTAGATTAATACCAGAAAAATGGCGAAATACAGTTTATCAGCGTCGTATAGCTAAAAAGGAAAATTTAAGCAAACGGCATTCATCTGAAAAAGACTCATTTATGAATTACAAAAAACAAAAACAATTTGAAGTATATTCATTATCGAATCCAAAAGATAATTTTCTAAAATACATTAGATATGATCTTTTATCATATAAATTTCTTAATTATGAAAATAAAGCGGAATGCTTTTTTTATAGATCACCCCTTCACGGAAATAAGAACAAAGGGATTTCTTATAACACGTCTAAAGAAACCCTTTTTGATATGCTCAGGAACATCCCTATTAAAAATGATTTAGGAAAGGTCGATATTCTATATATGGAAAAACATATGGAAAAACCGGCCGATAGAAAATATTTCGATCGGAAAATTTTCTATTTTTTTATTAGACAAAAAATCGGTATTGAGGCCTCGATCATAATCGATACCAATAGGAATCAAAATACTCAAATTCGTACTAATAATTCTCAAATAATTTCTAAAAAAGATCTTTTTTATCTTATGATTCCAGAGATCAATCTAGCAAACTCCCACAAAGGATTTTTTGATTGGATGGGAATGAATGAAAAAAAGGTAAAGCGTCCCATATCAAATCTGGAACTTTGGTTCTTCCCAGAATTTGTGTTACTTTATAAGACATATAAACTGAAACCTTGGTTTATACCAAGCAAATTGCTTCTTTTAAATTTAGATATAAGTGAAACTAAAGAAACTAAAAAGATCAATGAAAAGGAAAAAGGAAGTTTTTTGATAGCATCAAATAAAAAGTATCGAAATCAAGAAGAAAAAGAACCCACAAGCCAAGTGGATCGAAGATATGTTCTCTCACAACAAAAAGATATTGAAGCAAATTATGCAACAAGATCGGACATGAAAAAAGGAAAAAATAAAAAACAATACAAAAGCAACACGGAAGCAGAACTAGATTTATTCCTGAAACGTTATTTGCTTTTTCAATTGAGATGGGATGAGACTTTGAATCAAAGACTGATCAATAATATCAAGGCATATTGTCTCCTGCTTAGACTGATAGATCCAAGAAAAATTACTATATCCTCGATTCAAAAGAGAGAAATGAATTTGGATATAATGCTGATTCAGAAGAATTTAACTCTTTCAGAATTGATGAAAAAGGGAGTATTGATTCTAGAACCCATTCGTTTGTCTGGAAAAAAAGATGGGCAATTTATTATGCATCAAACCATAGGTATTTCGTTGGTTCATAAGAGTAAGCATCAAACTAATCAAAAATCCCAAGAGCAGAGATATGCTTCTAACAACAATTTTGATGAAACTATTTCACCACATCAAAAAATAATCGGAAATAGAAACAAAAATCATTTTGATTTACTTGTTCCCGAAAATATTTTAGCCTTTAGACATTGTAGAAAATTGAGAATTCTAATTTGTTTCAATTCAAAAAATAGAAATTATATAGATAGAAATCCGGTATTTTGGAACGGAAAGAACGTAAAAAACAGCAGCCAAGTTTCACAGGACAATAACCATCTTGATAGAGAGAAAAATCAATTAATGAAATTAAAGCTCTTTCTTTGGCCTAATTCTCGATTAGAAGATTTAGCTTGTATGAATCGTTATTGGTTTGATACTAATAATGGTAGTCGTTTCAGTATGTTAAGGATACATCTGTATCCATGATTGAAAATTTGTTGATAATACACTTTATCTATATATCCTATACCCTATATATAATAGGGTATATGAAAGCAAACAAATACACAGATCGCACGTCTTGTCTCACCTTTCATTCTAGTATCCAATATGAAAACATTCAAATTTTCAAATTAATGGCATTATTATTATTGATCATTAGAATCCATATCAGTAAAACGAAAAATAGGTCCTTTGTGGTAAAAAATTCATTCATATACCCTATTATATATAGGGCCCTATATATAATAGGGTATATGAAAGCAAACAAATACACAGATCGCACGTCTTGTCTCACCTTTCATTCTAGTATCCAATATGAAAACATTCAAATTTTCAAATTAATGGCATTATTATTATTGATCATTAGAATCCATATCTGTAAAAAGCAAAGGGGGTCTTTTGTGGTAAAAAATTCATTCATTTCGGTTATTTCTCAAAAAGAAAACGAAGAAAAGAGAGGGTCTGTTGAATTTCAAGTATTCAGTTTCACCACCAAGATAAGGAGACTTACTTCACATTTGGAATTGCACAAAAAAGACTTTTCATCTCAGAGAGGTTTGCGAAAAATTTTGGGAAAACGTCAACGACTGCTGGCCTATTTGTCAAAAATAAATAGAGGGCGCTATAAAGAATTAATTAGTGAGTTGGATATTCGAGAGATAAAAACTCGTTAATTTGAAGCGTGATGCCATTAGAGCTTAGTCGTTTAAATTTTGATGAACTTCTTTTGACTTTCAGCAATGCATGGAAGAATGACTCGGGAAAAACTTATGATTGCACCAACTACAAGAAAAGACCTCATGATAGTCAATATGGGCCCCCACCACCCATCAATGCATGGTGTTCTTCGACTGATCGTTACTCTCGATGGTGAAGATGTTATTGATTGTGAACCAATATTGGGTTATTTACATAGAGGGATGGAGAAAATTGCGGAAAATCGAACAATTATACAATATTTGCCTTATGTAACACGTTGGGATTATTTAGCTACTATGTTCACAGAAGCAATAACCGTAAATGGACCCGAACAGCTAGGCAATATTCAAGTACCTAAAAGGGCTAGCTACATCAGAGTTATTATGTTGGAGTTGAGTCGTATCGCTTCCCATTTGTTATGGCTTGGCCCTTTTATGGCAGATATTGGTGCACAGACCCCCTTTTTCTACATTTTTCGAGAACGAGAATTGATATATGACCTATTCGAAGCTGCTACCGGCATGCGCATGATGCATAATTATTTTCGTATCGGAGGAGTCGCTGCTGATCTACCTCATGGCTGGATAGATAAATGTTTGGATTTTTGCGATTATTTTTTAACCGGGGTTGCTGAATATCAAAAGCTTATTACACGGAATCCCATTTTTTTAGAACGGGTTGAGGGCATAGGCATTATTGGCGGAGAAGAAGCACTAAATTGGGGTTTATCGGGCCCAATGCTACGAGCTTCCGGAATACAATGGGACCTTCGTAAAGTTGATCGGTATGAGTGTTACGACGAATTTGATTGGGAGATTCAATGGCAAAAAGAGGGGGATTCATTAGCTCGGTATTTAGTACGAATCGCCGAAATGACAGAATCCATACAAATTATCCAACAGGCTCTGGAAGGAATTCCAGGGGGACCCTATGAAAATTTAGAAAGCCGCCACTTTGATAGAATAAAAGACTCCGAATGGAATGATTTTGAATATCGATTTATTAGTAAAAAACCTTCTCCAACTTTTGAATTGTCCAAGCAAGAACTTTATGTAAGAGTCGAAGCACCAAAAGGAGAATTGGGAATTTTTCTGATAGGGGATCAGAGTGTTTTTCCTTGGAGATGGAAAATAAGACCGCCGGGTTTTATCAACTTGCAAATTCTTCCGCAGTTAGTTAAAAGAATGAAATTGGCTGATATTATGACGATACTAGGTAGCATAGATATCATTATGGGAGAAGTTGATCGTTAAAATGCTAATTGATACAACAGAAATACAACCTATCAATTTTTTTTTCAGATTGGAATCCTTAAAAGAAGTCTATGGGATCATATGGATGCTTGTCCCGATTTTCATTCTTGTATTAGGAATCACACTAGGTGTACTAGTAATTGTTTGGTTAGAAAGAGAAATATCTGCAGGGATACAACAACGTATTGGCCCCGAATACGCGGGGCCCTTGGGAATTCTTCAAGCT